AATCAGAGAAATCGGCCCAGGTCGACTTACTGATGGGATGCCCTAATGCGTTACAAAACCGCGCCTTAGTCAATGATCCAATCAGATGAATAATTGGAACGGTCGTATCGACCTTCTTCATAGAATTACCTATTAGAAATGAATTTTCTAGCATTTGACTCCGTACCAACAAAGAATTCAGTCGCACACCGGAAAGATAGCCCAGAAAGTTAATAGCGTACTTGCCTAAGTGTAAGTGGTTTAGCTGAACCCTTCCTGGTTGAGAAGACACGTGAAAATGCCATTGCCATAAACCGACAAGGTAATATTTCCATTTATTCATTAGAAGAGGCGTATCCTTTGAAGCCAAAATGGATTTTCCTTGATATCTAACATAATGCATGAAAGGATCCTTGAACAACCCTAAGATGTCCTGAAAATCTTTAGCAAAGACTTCGACAAGATGTTCGACTTTTCCATAGAAATACGTTCGCTCAACGAGGACTCGAGAGGATGTTGATTGTAAATGAGACGATTGGTTACAGAGAAAAAAGAGGATGGATTCATATTCATATACATGAGAATTATATAGAAACAATAACAATCTTGGATTTTTTTTTAAAAAAACAGAAATAGAGTTCTTTGGAGTAATAAGACTGTTCGAATTAAAATACTCGTGGAAAAAGACCCGTAATAAATGTAAAGAAGAGGCATCCTTTACCCAGTCGCGAAGGGTTTGAACCAAGATTTCGGGACAAATGGGGTGGGGTATTCGTACATCTAACACATAATTTAAATGGGACAATTTATCCTCGAAAAAAGGAAATATTGAATGAATTGATTGGAAATTAGGCGATTTTTCAATTTCTTTCCCTTCTAAAAAAGCTACCAACCGTAGGGAAAATGGAATTTCCACCACGGCAGCAAATACCTCTGATATAATTTGAGAATACAACTTATTGTTGTGCCCAAAAATTGGATTTTGATTCGAATCATTAGCAGCAATACTCAAATTAATCCGTTGATACATTCTAGTAATTAACCGTTTCACACTTAGTGAACTAGATTTATTGTCATAAAACCCAACTTCCAATGACATCATCGAGCTATTTAAACCATGATCATGAGCAAGTACATAAATATACTCCCGAAAAAGAAGTGGGTATAGGAAATCGTGTTGTTGAGATCTATCTAGTTCTAAATATACTTGAAATTCCTCCATTTGAAATTCGATTAAAAACAAAGGTAAGGGATTTAGTGAGCGATCAAACGATACATAGTGCGATACGGTGAAAACAAAGTATTGTAGTAAAAAAAGTAGATACCTTGAAAATGGGTAGACTCATCACCGGATTCTCTATCCTCTCATTTCGAGTTAATTTAAATTTAATTGGTTTATGTTTGTTATAGTATAACTAAGTGGTTAGAAACCCTTTATTTTTTCACTCCAATCGCTCTTTTGATTTTGGAAAAAAATAACTATATTTATCAATATACTGCTTCTTCTACACATTCAGCTACAACCCATAATAGGGACTCGCTAATACTTAGGACTCATTAAATAAATCTATAATCCCCTCATGGGAAAACCTTTCCCCGCGTTAGGAACTAATATCTTTTTAACGTTTAATTAGATCGGATAATGGATAATCATTCAAATTAAGAACCGAAGCTCGTTACTTTTTGTTTCCCTATAATTGGAACCCTAGGGCTCTATCCATTTATTCACTCGACCCAACTCTTAATTATAATTAAATTGATTTTGTTCCGCGCCAAGAATTCAAACTTGGTTTTATAGCGATTGAACAAGAATAAAATATTCTCAAAATTATCCATTGATACGACATGCTGTTTTTTCCATTCATTCCTTTCAGGATCAGTCGCGGTCTTACAAACTCTCCCGAAGATTTGGACGAATTCTTTGCTTCATAGAAATGTGTAAAAGATGCTAGCCGTACTTAAAAGCCGAGTACTCTACCGTTGAGTTAGCAACCCAAATAATTCGAATGGGTAGATAGAATCGGAATAAAAATAAATAAAAAAAAAAATTGAATTTCACAACGGAATCAAAAAATGAAATTAGCAAGAACTCGAATCAAAAAAATTTCTAATCGATTCTGAACATAAAAAAAGACAACCAAACCTATGGAACGGAGATAAATAGGCCCATTTCTCCATGATCAAATTATATTTGTTCAATACAATATTGTCAATATGACATTGAATATTGAATAACAAGATTGAGAAAATACTAAAAAAAATACAATGACAAAAAGAGTTAATTGGTTATTTATTAAATTGAATTCAAATCCAAATAACAAATCAAATTATATATTAATAAATAGATATAATAAATATGGAAATTAATAAATAATATCTAAAGAATTAGATAAATAAAATTAGATAAATAAAAAACTTTAAGAATACTTTTTTAGAGAAAGACTTGAAAAAAACCGAAAAGAAATAGGTCTGAATAGAACAAAAGGGGGGAGATAGTAAAGAAAAAATTATACAAAACTAGATAAAGCGCATCCACACCCTCTTTTTTTGTTCTATTCCTTAATAGAATTTCGTTTGATTAAGACTAAGTTCTGTAAAAACCCCCGCTTTCTGTGAAATATCATGAACGGTTCCTGTAGGTTGAGCACCCTTGGCAAGGAAATATAGAATAGCAGGAACATTTAAATGGGTTTGATTATTTATCGGATCATAAAAACCCACTTTCCGAAGATCTCTTCCTTCTCTTCGGGATCGACCATCAATTGCAACGATTCGATAAACGGCTCATTGGGATAGATATAGATGAACAGTACCCCCCCTAGAAACGTATAAGAAGTTTTCTCCTCGTACGGCTCGAGAAAAACAAAATGGTTAGAAGTGATAGTTATGTCTATGTATAGAATTAGAATGTCAAATAGATCTATAAAATAATCAAATCAATTAGAGATTTAAGTTATTCTTTTTTTGTTTCTTTTTCATTTTCAAAAGAAACAAAAAAAGCATTCGTAATCTCATAACTCAAGTTAGATAAGTTTCAAAGCCCAGCCGAAAATCCTTAGGCTTAGGCATTTCCTTTTTTGAGCGGTCTCAAGCCCCTTTTTTGTTTGTCTCGTTTCGAATCGAATCAATTTTTGGATTGGATTGAATTGTTGAGACAATTGAAAAATGGTATTTCCTTGTTCCAGGATCCTTTATCTTTGCTTTGAATCATTAGGTTTAGACATTACTTCGGTGATCTTTAACGTTTTTTATTTTAAAAAATGGCAGCAACACACCCCCTTTTGATTTCTTTCTATCAAAGAATCATACGAACAATTGATTCCTACAGGATACACTTTTGGTAGAAAAAGTTTTCCCAATTCCAACAAAATTTCCCCTTGCTTTTGGATTTCAAAATTGCTCGGATCAGATCCTTTCGATTTCTATATCGAAAATTGACTTACGAAGTTTTTTCCAACTTATTGATTGGTATTAACCCTAGATCCTTGCCCCTGAGAAATGAATAAATACTTTATACTCGAGCTCCATCCTGTACTAGTTCCATTACCCCCCCAAAAAAAACTTGAGGATTCTAATAGAACAGAAGAAAAAATGTCGAGCCAAGAGCCCATTCATATAAAATCGAAAACGGTGGATGTAAAAAACAAATCCACAGCGGATCATGTCCTTCAAGTCGCACGTTGCTTTCTACCACATCGTTTCAAACGAAGTTTTACCATAACATTTCCCTAGTTTGGAACCGGTATGTAATTGATTCCAGTATGGAATCATGAATAGTCATTGCTTCGGTCGATACACAGCCTTTTTTCCTTGTATATGAAGGGAATATTTAGGTTGTTAGTCGTTCATCCGGAATCCTGAAATGAAAGAGCAAATCAGAATTACAAAAATGGGCGATTTCTGTATCTATCAGATTAGACTGAACAATTTTCGTTGGAAGTAATTATGTATATTGTATGTTAAATATTTAACAGGAAGATAAGGGCTCACAAATCTTAAAAAAGCAAAAGGACGTTATCTCTGAAATAGAAGGATAGCAATCCATGCATATAAGCCTTTCCTCAAATTATGCGTCGTTTCTTTGGCTTGGGCTTCAGATTCAATAATCTTTCCCCAAATTCAAAATAATTCAAAATTAAAGTAAAAATAAAGTAAATAGACTATATGAATCACCCCCGTCTCAATTGTTATTCCAGAGATTTACAATTATTCATTAAAAAAAAAAGCCCAAGAAAAAATACCGAAAAATTTGGGTGGGTTAGAATCAAAGAGCCTCCATTCCATATAGAGCGGGATTATTGGTTAATGAGATTTGGACCGACACCGATATTCAAATCGGTATCTTTCATTGCTCACGAACTCTTATCTACTCCCACCCCGAATTCTTTATGTAGGAATCCTAAATAAAAAAAAAAAAAAAAAAGATCCCATTTTACGGGATGCTAGACTATTTTGTATAGATACAAAGACAAAAGGGCTCAGATTAAGTCATTGTTTCCTTTCTAATTTGTTGTTTTTTATTTTAATCTAACCTAGTCTTACTTAAGAGACTTAATCCCGAATTCAATCAGTACCAGGAATACCCTCTTGTTTAGAATTCCGAAATGAAAAGAGAATAATTGGGACTGTAAAAAGATAGGAATGGGGAGGCTTTCGCATTTCGATTTAGAATGGATCTTTGAAAATTCAACTCGAGGGGGGCGTAAGACTTTTCTACGAAATTCGCTTAAATATGAAAGTGAATGAAAGAGGGGGGCCTACACAAAAACGCCCATCCAACGTTTTTTAATTCAAACTCTTGTGATCGATGTTACCCACTTGCGGGGAACACAAATGCATTCAGTTCAATTTTCGTATTATTTGAATTCGATTCAATTTGTGAAAAAAGATCTGGTTGAGAAAAGAATTTTTTTTAATTAGAAAAAAGACGTACACGTATATTTTATCAATATATATACTTAAGAGGGTTGCTCAAAAAGGAATTGAAAATTTTGATTCTGCCCGGTCTGGGACGGAAGGATTCGAACCTCCGAATACCGGGACCAAAACCCGTTGCCTTACCACTTGGCGACGCCCCATTTCAATTTCGATTTGGTACTAATAAAGAGTACCATTGGTATTGGCTGTTCGTCAATTCCAGTCCAAAGCCCTAAAATTAGATTCTGGTTTTAGTGTTAGGATTTTGACACGTGTAGGTGTAAAATACAACTTAATTTATTGATCATTACATAGAATTCAATTAAGATATTGTATGAAAGTATGATTTCTTCAATTCTCACACGAGAATAGAAGGATTTTTGTTTTGATTGGGTCGGTTCCAAGAAGTTTTTTTTGTCTACCTTACTTTCTTTTCTTCATTTTTATCTTATATCAATAAGATATTAATAACTCAATCAAAATCAAATTATCTCCAAGAACAAAATGTTTGTTATGCTTAATATCTTTAGTTTAATGTATATCTGTCTTAATTCTGCCCTTTATTCGAGTAGTTTTTTATTCGCCAAATTACCCGAGGCCTACGCTTTTTTGAATCCAATTGTAGATGTTATGCCAGTAATACCTGTTCTATTTTTTCTCTTAGCCTTTGTTTGGCAAGCTGCTGTAAGTTTTCGATGAGATCTTTAATATTGTGCTAGAAAAATTCATGATTTATTCGAGTTCGAAAAAAAAATTCTAACAATTAATAAATAAGAGCAGATGAGTCTTACAATATGAACGAACCCCCGCCTCAATTCAAACAATGAAATTCTTGGGGAACCGCGATCCATTTTGATCCCCCCATTTGCTATTTGTTGATTATGACCCTTTTTCACTGAAACCATCTTATATTAGAGCCAACTAAAATGTCGAATTCTAATTGTGTGAATTTAATTTCTGAAAACGATTTTCTATTTAGAGAATCAAATTCTAAAAAGAACTTCATTTCTTGATGTCAAAATTGGATATGTAGTATAAAAATAGAGAATCTATTCTCTTTTTCCTTTTCCCCAAAAACCTGATTTGGAGATTGTGTAATGCTTACTCTCAAACTCTTTGTTTACACCGTAGTGATATTCTTTGTTTCGCTCTTCATCTTCGGATTCCTGTCTAATGATCCAGGGCGTAATCCCGGACGCGAAGAATAAAAAAGGAAGGGGTTGCTTACTTTATTCGTATAAATGTTCTTAGGATTTTTTGATTCCCTGTTGTTACTATTAAAAATAAAGTCAAAGTGTTCGCTAAAGTGAAATTTGAAAGATACCAAGCCATCGACCGAAACGGAAAGAGAGGGATTCGAACCCTCGGTACGAATAACTCGTACACCGGATTAGCAATCCGACGCTTTAATCCACTCAGCCATCTCTCCTAATTGAAAAATTGAAAAAAAAAAAAAAAAAAAAAAATAATTACTATGTTACATTACACAAAAAATAATGCTTGAAAAAAGCCCGTCTTTACTTGATTTTCTATCTTTACTTTCTATATTCTCTTCTATATTCTCTAGAAGAGAATATAGAAAGTAAATTGATTATATAGCTCATAGAAAATATAGCTTATAGAATTTCTTTTTTTTTATTGTCTTTTGTATTCTATTATATAAATAGATATAACTTTTATCAGCAATTCCATTTCTATCATTTTTAGAAAATTAAAATATATAAAGCATTCGAAAGAGATAAAATAGAAAAAAATAAAGAAAAGAATATCTCTTTAATTTCGTTCAACGGGGCCTTTTTTATTTCCACTTACACGGCCTGGCCTGGTCAGTACCCAGCCGGGCCTTTTTTTGTTCTAATGACCCATACCGCTGAACCGTAGAAAGGGTGCGAACCATACCATAAAAAACGATTTATTTGGATTTGATTTGAAAACCAAAAAATGAAATACTTGTTATTGTATTCAAAGGAACAATAAAAAGAAGGACTATTTCCATTCTTTTGATTGAATCAAGAATCAAAGTTTGTATTTGGTGTGTGGATAAAAGTTATTTTGTCGAGCCATATCTGTCAAAATTCGTCCAACAAAAGAAATTGTTTTGAATTATTCAATTTAGTTATTTAAACGAAATAACTCCTCCTTTACGAATAGCACTAGGACTCCTGACAAAGACGTCAACGTTCTAATTTCGAATTTTCATTTAATGATTATTTTGAATTTCTGTCCTATCTTGATTACATCTGATTCTCTTGTTCGACAAAGGGCCCTTTTTATACAATAATCGCATTGTAGCGGGTATAGTTTAGTGGTAAAAGTGTGATTCGTTCAACTAATCCCCTTAATAGTTAAGGGGTCCTTCAGTTTAATTGATATTCCAATCAAAAACTTTATTTCTTAAAAGGATTAAATTTGAATCCTTTCACTCTAAAATGAAAATAAAAGATTCGGGGAAAAATATCCGTTCTCGTGATTTGTATCCAAGAGTCAAGTCGAAATTGACAATTTGGATTATGAAATTGCGAAACATAATTTTGTTTTTTTTTTTTTGAATTGGATCAATACTTCCAATTTTTTAAGTATAAGTAAAGGATCCATGGATAAAGA